TTATAAGAAATTTTTGCAATCAAAAATGAATATTTGTGAACAGTGTGGATACCATTTGAAAATAAGTAGTTCAGAAAGAATCGAAGTTTCGATCGATCCCGGTACTTGGGACCCTATGGATGAAGACATGGTCTCTCTGGATCCCATTGGATTTCATTCGGAGGAGGAGCCTTATAAAGATCGGATTGATTCTTATCAAAGAAAGACAGGATTAACTGAGGCTGTTCAAACAGGCATAGGTCAACTAAATGGTATTCCTGTAGCAATTGGGGTTATGGATTTTCAGTTTATGGGGGGTAGTATGGGATCCGTAGTCGGGGAGAAAATCACCCGCTTGATTGAGTACGCTACCAATCAATTTCTACCTCTTATTATAGTGTGCGCTTCGGGGGGAGCGCGCATGCAAGAAGGGAGTTTGAGCCTAATGCAAATGGCTAAAATATCGTCTGCTTTATATGATTATCAATCAAATAAAAAGTTATTGTATGTATCAATCCTTACATCTCCTACTACTGGTGGGGTAACAGCCAGTTTTGGTATGTTGGGAGATATTATTATTGCCGAACCAAATTCCTACATTGCATTTGCGGGTAAAAGAGTAATTGAACAAACATTGAATAAAACAGTACCCGAAGGTTCACAAGCGGCTGAATATTTATTCCAGAAGGGCTTATTCGACCTAATCGTACCGCGTAATCTTTTGAAAAGTGTTCTGAGTGAGTTATTTAAGCTCCACGCCTTCTTTCCTTTGAATTCCAATTCAATCAAGTAGAGTGCACTAAGTTCCATTTTTTTATTTGTAGCAAACAAGTAGTTAGCTTATCCGAATCTTATCCGAATCTTAGCTTATCGGAATCAAAGTAACTAAAAAGGGAGTTTTCTTTGGCGACTTAAGATCTAATTGTAGAAAGAATCAAAATCAAAAGTTGCGGATAACTCTTTCTTTATTAAATTCGAAGACAAGAACAAAACACAAAGAAACGAAGAAAAAAATGAATTATCATATGTATCTTTCATGTAGATAGATGAATAAGTTCATTTATTTAGTTCTACATTCCTTGGACTTATTCTATATACTCACTTAGATACTTAATATCTCTAATGAAAAATTTTCAAATTTAATTAATTAATAATAACTACGAATTCATAATAATTACAATTATTAATTATAATTAGTATAAATATAAAATATGATATTAAAAAAAATAAGAACAGGTACAAATAATAAACCGAGGTACCCCATTTTATGACAACTTTCCACTTTCCCTCTATTTTTGTGCCTTTAGTAGGCCTAGTATTTCCGGCAATTGCAATGGCTTCTTTATTTCTTCATGTTCAAAAAAACAAGATTGTTTAGATCTGAGGGGACCCAATCTCATTCGTTTTTTTTTTGAAACTTATACTTGTAGCATAACATAGATATTTATTTCGGAAAAGAAAATATGGTAGAACATGTGATTTCTGCCGAACATAAAGGAAAAAGCTCTTATGCCTGCAGAAAATGATCTATAGGTAACTCAATTCTAGCCAGTTTCAAATAGATCAGGATCGCTGGATGCCTAAAATGTAAAGTTGGTCGATCTATATGTATATCAATATGTATATTGGGATCATATGAGGGGTATGTTATTATTTTAGATCTAAACAAATTTGATGAATTACCCCTAAAAGTTCCCATTAAACTAGTGCTAGTTCACACCAAACTAGTGCTAGTTAATGAAAGTTCATTCGGAAACAAAAAAAGTAAAGTCAAAATCATTTGGGGTATTCTCTCAATTTCAATAAAATGCAATCGGATGAAGTATGAGTTGGCGATCAGAACATATATGGATAGAACTTATAACGGGGTCTCGAAAACTAAGTAATTTTTGCTGGGCCCTTATCGTTTTTTTAGGTTCATTAGGATTCTTGTTGGTTGGAACTTCCAGTTTTCTTGGTAGAAATTTGATATCTTTTGTTCCGTCTCAGCAAATCATTTTTTTTCCACAGGGGATCGTGATGTCTTTCTACGGGATTGCGGGTCTCTTTATTAGTTCCTATTTGTGGTGCACAATCTCCTGGAATGTAGGTAGTGGTTATGATCGATTTGATAGAAAGGAAGGAATAGTGTGTATTTTTCGTTGGGGATTTCCTGGAAAAAATCGTCGCATATTCCTGCGATTCCTTATAAAAGATATTCAATCCGTTCGAATAGAAGTTAAAGAGGGTATTTTTGCTCGTCCTGTCCTTTATATGGATATCAGAGGCCGGGGGGCTGTTCCGTTGACTCGTACTGATGAGAATTTGACTCCACGAGAAATTGAACAAAAAGCCGCGGAATTGGCCTATTTCTTGCGCGTACCAATTGAAGTATTTTGATTTTGAGAAAGAAAAGGAACTGGGCTGAAGAACGAATGCTTTCTCAGCAGGAGGGAAAAAACGCAAGAATCCTGTTTTTTCTATAACTAAGTTTAGGATAAACAGATGCAGATAAACCATATCTTGTAAATTCTTTTTTTTCAATCGACCTTTTTATCCTTTCATTTGTGTTCTTTACTACCCAATAAATGGGTTTTCTTAATAATGATAACTGGCCTGTTTCTGTCTTGTTTTGCCGCTCATTTTTTTGACCATCACAATATCTTTCTCTCAATTAGTCTATTCTTGACTATGGGGAATCGTTGGAATTTTTTTTTGAAATATTGGATATTTTCATAGAATAAGGGGTTCTTTCGGCTATTCATCGAAAGGAGACACTTGTTTGGAATTTGATGAATTGAGATATCTGGAAACACTTGTATTATTTCTTTAGTCAAATTCGAAGTGGAGTCTTAGTCTATTTCTGTATTCTTTCTAGATTCAAAACAAAATCATAAATAAAATAGATTCATAGGTTTGATACCTTGTCTACAACTCATGTTTCAAAGAAAGGTTCAATTATATAAAGTCGACAAATGGAGTGGGTTAATTACAAATTAACAGGCAAAAAATGGCAAAAAAGAAAGCTTTCACTCCTCTTTTGTATCTTGCATCTATAGTATTTCTGCCCTGGTGGATTTCTCTCTCATTTACTAAAAGTATGGAATCTTGGGTTATTAATTGGGCGGATATCGGCCAATCTGAAATTTTTTTGAATGATATTCAAGAAAAAAGTATTCTAGAAAAGTTCATAGAATTAGACGAAATCCTCTTCTTGGAAGAAATGATCAAGGAATACTCGGAGACATATCTACAAAAGTTTCTTATAGGAATCCACAAAGAAACGATCCAATTAATCAAGATACACAACGAGGATCGTATCCATACAATTTTACACTTCTCGACAAATATAATCTGTTTTGTTATTCTAAGTGGTTATTCGATTTTAGGTAATGAAGAACTTGTTATTCTTAACTCTTGGGCTCAGGAATTCCTATATAACTTAAGTGATACAGTAAAAGCCTTTTCGATTCTTTTAGTAACTGATTTATGTATCGGATTTCATTCACCCCACGGCTGGGAACTAATGATTGGTTCTGTGTACAAAGATTTTGGATTTGGTCATAATGATCAAATTATATCTGGTCTTGTTTCCACTTTTCCGGTTATTCTCGATACTATTTTTAAATATTGGATTTTTCGTTATTTAAATCGTGTATCTCCATCACTTGTAGTTATTTATCATTCAATGAATGATTGATAAATCATCCACCAATATTAATCCAATTAGAACGTTTCTTACTTTGTAGTTCTACATAAGTATTAAAAACATTCTATTCGGGCGGTTTTCAGACTATTTTTATACTTATACTATAGTATTCCAGTAAAATGATTCCAATAAATAGCAGAATCGTGGATAGGAAACTATACTAGCGACCTACCCAATTTATTGTAGAAATTTTCAGACCAATGATTAGACCATGCAAACTAGAAATACTTTTTCTTGGATAAAGGAACATATTACTCAATCTATTTCCGTATCGCTCATGATATATATCATAACTCGGGCACCCGTTTCAAGTGCATATCCCATTTTTGCACAGCAGGGTTATGAAAATCCACGAGAAGCGACTGGGCGTATTGTATGTGCCAATTGTCATTTAGCTAATAAGCCCGTGAATATTGAGGTTCCACAAACAGTACTTCCTGATACTGTATTTGAAGCAGTTGTTCGAATTCCTTATGATAAGCAAGTGAAACAAGTCCTTGCTAATGGTAAGAAAGGGGGTTTGAATGTGGGGGCTGTTCTTATTTTACCGGAGGGGTTTGAATTAGCTCCTTCCGATCGTATTTCTCCCGAGATGAAAGAAAAGATAGGAAATTTGTCTTTTCAGAGCTATCGCCCTAATAAAAAAAATATTCTTGTAATAGGGCCTGTCCCCGGCCAGAAATATAGTGAAATCACCTTTCCTATTCTTTCCCCCGACCCCGCTACTAAGAAAGATGTTCACTTCTTAAAATATCCTATATATGTAGGAGGAAATAGGGGAAGGGGTCAGATTTATCCCGACGGAAGCAAGAGTAACAATACAGTTTATAATGCTACAGGGGCGGGCATAGTAAGCAAAATCATACGAAAAGAAAAAGGGGGATATGAAATAATCATAACAGATCCATCGGATGGACGTCAAGTGGTTGATATTATCCCTCCAGGACCAGAAGTTCTTGTTTCAGAGGGTGAATCCATCAAATTTGATCAACCATTAACGAGTAATCCTAATGTGGGTGGATTTGGTCAGGGAGATGCCGAAATAGTACTTCAAGATCCATTACGTGTCCAAGGCCTTTTGGTCTTCTTGGCATCTGTTATTTTGGCACAAATATTTTTAGTTCTTAAAAAGAAACAGTTCGAGAAGGTTCAATTAGCCGAAATGAATTTCTAGACTCGCGGATTTATCGACATCAGGTTCGTAAAAAGAACAAAATTTTTGTTGTCAATTCTATATGATCAAAAAAAATAAATTCTGAAAAACCTTTTATTTACTTGCTCTTTTTCTACGAACTTCGGGGACTCCCTTGTAGCGCACTCTTAGTCATAACGC